ATATTTACTAGTTATATCATCTGCAATCGCCTGAATCTCGAGACGCTCTTCGAACCAATCATATACTTTATTGAGATAGGTAAACCAAAGGAACCCTCCCCCCCTCTGAGAACTGTATATGAGAATTTCATCTCGTACAGCTCAAGCAGAAACACCCAAATACTGGTTGCACCAATCAGGTGTGTAATAGAAAGCTAGAAACTTATTCTTATTTTGAGCCCCCCCGATTCAATCTTATCTGAAGATACAAAGGGCAACCCCCCCCCACCCACCACCACCCAAGCTCTTCTTTGTTTGTGATGATAATGCCAAAATATCAAGTCAGCTCATTCGTCTTTATGTTGATCGTTACGGGCCTCTTGAAGCTTCTTTGTCCCCATTCTTATTTTTTTATTTGTTTTGTGTTTGTGCCTAATTCGTATTTTTTTGTTTATTATTGATAGGAATTCTCTTGTTGAGAACCTATGAATAGCTTGAAACCTCAGATTCATACTAGAACCACGATGATTGAATAAAGCCTACAAGCTAAGCCAAAAGGTTCGCTGAGTAAGAACCTTTTGATTATCACTTACTTATTACTTATTCAATTAATAGACGAAATGAAATGACGAAGAATTCAGCGAACCTTTTGGCCGTTGGTCCAAAAAATAAGCGGAATTTTGAAGGAAAAAATACTTCGTTTTATAAATCATCTTTTAATTTAAATTGTTTTTGAGTCCAGTCGCGAGGTCTGAATAGTAGGTATGAATCATAGTTAAAATATTTCTTGATATATTCCATATATTTCGTGCTCCAGATACTCTAATAAATATCCGACGAGGCAGAACCCATCTCTCTCAAGATGACAGACCCATTCTCTGTACTATCAATAGGATCAATTATAACAAGTCACACACTCATATTCCGGAAATACCGAAACAAAGGAATTCCACGGTCGAACTGCCAGAATGTCCTAGAAATCCGAGTCCTAAGTGATTAATTTTGAATTGAAAAGCCAGGACTCGTGATTATTATGGACCTAATTCATTGAAATTCCATCCAGTAAAACAGAAGAATTATAAATCTCCAAAATAATAGATAGGAATACCGCAAATAGAGCCATTGCGATCCCCATCAAAGGGGTAGTTCCCCATCCAGGAGCTACTTTCCCATATTCTGAATTCAATGGTTTCAATAAACTCCCTACATTCGTTTGTCTTGGACCAGATCTAGAACTACCCTCAACGGTTTGTGTAGCCATAAATCCTATTGTATTGGTTGATATCGGTTGACTTTGTATACCATTCTGTTGTAAATAAACGATCTTATCATAGATCCATTGTGGTCTTTAAATTTTATAGTAATGGAAACAGCAACACTAGTCGCCATCTTTATATCTGGTTTACTTGTAAGTTTTACCGGGTACGCCTTATATACTGCTTTTGGGCAACCCTCTCAACAACTAAGAGATCCATTCGAGGAACACGGGGACTAGCTAAAGTAATGAGCCTCCCGTATAGGGAGGCTCATTACTTTATTCTAATTGATATAATGTGAGATAATAAAAAATCATTTCACCTTCTTACTTCTTAGTCGGAACCTTCGGTGGTTCTCGAAAAAAGATAGCGAAAAAAATTATTCCTAGAGTCGATACTAAAAGGAATGTATAAACCAATGCTTCCATAAATTCGATCGTGGTTTATTTACAATTATAGCTTCCATACCTGTTCATTTGGGATCATATCCCAGATTAAGAAAGGACAAGAGTCAAAGAAATGGCGTTGATTCAAATCAAGATTCTCTAGTACTCTATGTCAAAGTAAAATCAAAAAATCCAATAGAGGCGAAAGATACCGGAGCCATGTTGTATCAGACTACCTGTCTCCTTGTAGTTGGATCTCCAAGTTTTTGGAATGCTCCAAATTCCACTTGAGCATCCAAATCTGGGTCAATACCAGCAAAAACATCTCTGAACAAGGTTCTAGCACCATGCCAAATGTGTCCGAAAAAGAAGAGCAAAGCAAATGAAGCATGTCCAAAAGTGAACCAACCCCTTGGACTGCTACGAAAAACACCATCGGATTTCAAAGTAGCACGATCTAATTCAAAAATTTCACCCAGTTGAGCACGTCTAGCATATTTTTTCACAGTAGCGGGATCACTATAACTGACCCCGTCGAGTTCGCCACCGTAGAACTCAACTATTACCCCTACTTGTTCGACACTATACTTCGACTCTGCCCTTCTAAAAGGAACATCTGCTCTCACAATTCCGTCTCTGTCTACCAAAACTACCGGAAATGTTTCAAAAAAAGTAGGCATACGACGTACAAAAAGCTCACGTCCTTCTTTATCTCTAAAGATGGGGTGCCCTAACCATCCAACAGCGATTCCATCCCCATTGTCCATTGAGCCCGCTCTAAACAACCCCCCTTTTGCTGGATTATTGCCAATGTAATCATAAAAGGCTAATTTTTCGGGAATTTTAGACCAAGCTTCTGATAAACTCTGATTTTCGGCTAGTCCGGTACCAACCCTTCGATATATTTCTTGCTGGAAGTATCCTTGATCCCATTGGTAACGCGTAGGACCAAATAATTCGATCGGGGTGGTTGCTGAACCATACCACATAGTTCCAGCAACAACAAAAGCTGCAAAAAAGACAGCAGCGATGCTACTGGAAAGAACAGTTTCAATATTACCCATGCGTAATCCTTTGTATAGGCGTTGGGGCGGACGGACACTAAGATGGAATAGGCCCGCTAATATGCCCAATGTCCCCGCTGCAATATGATGAGAGGCTATCCCTCCTGGAACAAAAGGATCAAAACCTTCTACCCCCCACGCAGGATTTACGGATTGTACTTTTCCAGTTAGCCCATAAGGATCAGACACCCATATTCCAGGACCATACAAGCCTGTTACATGAAATGCACCAAACCCAAAGCAAGCTAACCCTGAGAGAAATAAATGAATTCCAAAGATCTTGGGCAAATCCAAAGAGGGTTTTCCTGTACGTTCATCACAGAATATTTCTAGATCCCAATATACCCAATGCCAGATAGCCGCCAAGAAGCACAAGCCAGAAAACAGAATATGTGCCCCGGCCACACCCTCGTAACTCCAAATACCCGGATTTGTTATAGCCCCTCCTGTGATACTCCAACCGCCCCATGAACTGGTTATTCCTAAACGAGTCATGAAGGGTATAACGAACATGCCTTGTCGCCACATTGGATCAAGAACAGGGTCAGAAGGGTCAAAAACCGCTAATTCGTATAGAGCCATTGAACCGGCCCAACCAGAAACGAGAGCTGTATGCATTATATGTACAGCAAGCAACCGACCGGGATCATTCAATACAACAGTATGAACACGATACCAAGGCAAACCCATGGAAATACCCCTTTATCAAAGAAAAATAGACACTATGTAACTTTATCGCATTGGAAAAGACTATGCTATGTACCTCTCCCTTTCAGTGTATTATTTCGGAGCAAGATTTTATTCCATTTTGTTGGTAACAATGGAACAATTCTGTTTGTAGGAACAAAGATAAGCAGATCTATTCTATACCCGATAAGTACCAATACGCAATGGGGGGATTGGTTCCACTTTCTATGAGCGAATGCGTAGATACTTATTCATCATTCCATTCGAATAGCCCGACCTATTCGTAAGAATTTTCCTTTATTCATCTAGTTTTACTCTATGACAATCTAGGGATAAAATACGACATTACGTTTCCACATTAAAGTAAAATATAGTACTTAACTACCTTTTCTTTCAGTTGATGCCTATTGGTGTTCCAAAAGTACCTTTTCGGAGTCCTGGAGAGGAAGATGCAGTTTGGGTTGACGTATAGTGCGACTTGTCAGACATATTGGGCTATATGGGATTCCCCCGTTTTCTCCCCCGATCGAGATACTCCCCGTTTCGTCCAAAACAGATTGCTTGAACCATCAATAATTTGGAGCGTGAAGTCCAATTAGACCCATTTTTTTGGGGGGTCAAGATCAATATTATATCAATTAGAAATTACAATAATTTATGGTTTGCTTGGTTGGACCAATAAAATGAAGTATCCAGGCTCCGTTCAGAAAATACCCAATTGTTAATATTAAATATTAATATATGTATGATTAACACTTGTATCATAAATGATTCCATTTATAGCATATGAGCGACCTAAAACTGCCAATCAATGATATGATTACTATATTATTTGAATATTTGTCGGAAGAAAGGCATTAAATGCATTGAAAAAAATCGTACCAAAAAAGTGGTATTGGGATCATTTGTCCTATATGTGCAAATTGAAATCGGGCGGATCTTTACCCGGAGTAGAACATAAACCTAAAAGAATTGAGGAGGCCCATTCAGGAACAAGAAAATTACATCGTAATTTGGATTTCGGTGAAACAATACATCAATGAGAGGTTAATTCGATAAGTTTAGAAGTTTAGTGGATTTTTGTATGGAGAGGCGAGCAAAAACCCATCTTTCTTGAAAAATAGAAAAAAATCCCTTTGTTAGGATATAGAAAAACCCTACTATAAAAAATAAGTCGGGCTGGAATCAACACATTGATTCTTTTTTTTCGCAATTTTTTGAACCGTATGCATCCAAAGGTGCTCGTACGGCTCCTAAGGGAAAAAATTTTGTCCTAATCAACCGACTTCATCGAGAAAGATTACTTTTTTTAGGCCAAGAGGTTGATAGTGAGATCTCAAACCAACTTATTGGTCTCATGGTATATCTCAGTATAGAAGACGAGACCCGGGATCTTTATTTGTTTATAAACTCTCCCGGCGGGTGGGTAATACCCGGAGTAGCTATTTATGATACTATGCAATTTGTACCGCCAGATGTACATACAATATGTATGGGATTAGCTGCTTCAATGGGATCTTTCATACTGGTCGGGGGGGAAATTACCAAACGTATAGCATTCCCTCACGCTTGGCGCCAATGGGTTTTTTATTTGAGATAAAAAAGAAGACTATGCCTTCGCCATATGTAATATGAATAACAATATAAATATTAAGTAATAATAGCATGGCACTTCGGGTTCGATATGAACAAACCATTATTGTTTTTTCATAACATTAGATTATGTATCGGACTAGTCGTATGAGACAAGATTTCCGATTTGATCTTATCTATTCGGGGTTCATTTGAGCGTCACAAACTTTTTTGTTTTCACACTAGAAGTCTCCGTCCAAGATTTCTGTTATTGTTATCAAGGAGTACTAAAAAAAAACAAGATCATTTTTTTCTTATTTAATCGGATCAAAAAGAAACTTTGGGATTGCTGAATCGCAGACGAGATAAATGATAAATATAGAAAGCAACGGAACCATCATAGTATTTTTTAACTCCCCCGAAAAGAAGGGTGGTAAATGGATCACTTAACAATCTGGGTCCGCTGGATCCTATTTCTCTTTTTCTCGGTGGAAAGGTAAATTCCATTGTGGAGCCGTATGCAATAAAAAATGCCCGTACGGTTGTTCAATATATATATAATTTTCTTATTTTATTCTTGTTATTTCTTTCGTCCGATCGCAGGAGATCGAGTAACCATTATGTTATATCATCAGGGTAATGATCCACCAACCTGCTAGTTCTTTTTATGAGGCACAAACAGGAGAATTTGTCCTAGAAGCGGAAGAATTGCTGAAACTCCGCCAAACCCTCACAAGGATTTATGTACAAAGAACAGGCAAACCCTTATGGGTTGTATCCGAGGACATGGAAAGGGATGTTTTTATGTCAGCAACAGAAGCCCAAGCTCATGGAATTGTTGATCTTGTAGCGGTCGAAAATACTGGGGATTTCGCGTAAATGCGCGATTCAATTGAAACTCAATTGTATATATTCTTATCGGGGTAAAATATTAAAATTAAATAAAAAGAAATAGAAGTCATTTATAATCATCTGGTTAGGATTGATCTAAACTAGCCCTTTTTGTATACGATTCAGCATGCCAACTATTAAACAACTTATTAGAAACACAAGACAGCCAATCAAAAATGTAACAAAATCCCCCGCTCTTCGGGGATGTCCTCAGCGTCGAGGAACATGTACTAGGGTGTATGTGCGAGTCGTTCAGATCATAGGCTGGAACAAAAGAAAGGAAGCTTTTTTCCAGTATAAATATAAATGACCAGCACCAATGAATAGGATGGAAAAATCCCATTCACCATCTAAAAAAACCATTGTGTGTGTTAAATTTATGGTTTCCATTGGTGCAAATCCAATCAACTCAATTGGAGATGAGAAGCAATTCCCCATTGGTAGCAAATGGTTATACATTAAGCGGGGGAAATGGTATTTAAGAAGCAAAATAATTATGCTCCCACTCTTGCAAGAACGGACTAACAGGGTCAGCTACCTAGCCAACCTTTATTTTATAATGAAATACCGTTACTGTATGGGTAGATCTCATTGTGAAAAGACCTATTATTGGCTAATTCATGGGTAGAGTCAAAGAATTTTAACTGTACAAGTTACTAATAACATTGATTAAATGAAGAAAGGGACTCCGGTGTATAAAGAGGACCTCTCCGTTTAAGAAGTAACCATAGAAACGACGGAACCCACTATTTTTTATTCATTTACCTTTACTACTTTATTCATTATTGATACTTTATAACTATAACTCAATTTACAATTGACTTTTTTGTTGATACTAGGTATCAATACAATTTCTTATTTCAAGGTGAAATGCCTGGAAAAATAAAAAATCGTGGTTGGGAAGGTCATAGTAGCAAAAGCCATTGGAATTTTTATTTTATACATCGGAAGAATCCGTTTTGTTATTAATAGGCCAGGAAAGGGGGAAAGAATGACTGAAAGAAATCGATTAAGTTATTCATCAAAGTTTCATTTGATTCAATGACCAGAATTAGACGAGGGTATATAGCTCGGAGACGTAGAACAAAAATTCGTTTATTTGCGTCAACCTTTCGAGGGACTCATTCAAGACTGACTCGAACTACTATTCAACAGAAAATGAGAGCTTTGGTTTCTGCTCATCGGGATAGGGGCAGGCAAAAGATAAATTTTCGTCGTTTGTGGATCACTCGGATAAATGCCGTAATTCGTGATAGTAGGGTATCCTATAGTTATAGTAGATCAATACATGATCTGTACAAGCGGCAGTTGCTTCTTAATCGTAAAATACTTGCACAAATAGCCATATCAAATATTAATTGTCTTTACATGATTTTCAATAAGATTATTTAAATAATAAGATTGTTAAGGAATACGCCATAATGATTTAAACGGGGGTCCCCGGAGAATGGGCTCCGGGAGGGTCGAATAGAAATAAATATTATTAAAAAGTAGTAAAAATGAATGAACACGTTTCAAAAAAAAATATTTATTCTTTTTTTTTTCATTTTTTTCTTACGACGTTACAATCCAATCTGGATTCTCTAATTTTTGAACAAAACATCAATCCGAGTTAGGGTTCAGATTGGAATTTTTATTCAATTGAGGAATAGTCCTATTTATTTC